ACGCAACGATGATTCTTTTCAACAAACCATAAAGACATTGGTACTTTATATTTTATCTTTGGAGCTTGAGCAGGAATAGTGGGAACCTCTTTGAGACTAATCATTCGAGCAGAATTAAGACAACCAGGAAGATTAATTGGAAATGATCAAATCTATAATGTTATTGTTACAGCTCATGCTTTTGTTATAATTTTTTTTATAGTTATACCAATCATAATTGGAGGATTTGGTAACTGACTTGTCCCTCTTATATTAGGAGCTCCTGATATAGCTTTTCCACGTATAAATAATATAAGATTTTGACTTCTTCCCCCCTCACTCACCCTCTTATTAATGAGAGGAATAGTAGAAAGAGGTGTCGGCACAGGTTGAACAGTATACCCTCCTCTAGCAGCAGCTATTGCACATGCAGGAGCATCAGTAGATATAGGGATCTTCTCTCTTCATCTAGCAGGTGTTTCTTCCATTCTTGGAGCAGTTAACTTTATAACAACAGTAATCAATATACGTTCATTTAGAATAACCATAGATCAACTACCTTTATTTGTTTGATCTGTTTTTATTACAGCTATTTTACTACTCCTATCTCTCCCGGTGTTAGCCGGAGCTATTACCATACTTCTTACAGATCGAAATTTAAATACATCCTCCTTTGATCCTGCTGGAGGAGGAGACCCAGTCCTTTATCAACATTTATTTTGATTTTTTGGTCACCCAGAAGTCTATATTCTCATTCTTCCTGCTTTTGGGATAATTTCTCACATTGTAAGACAAGAATCAGGGAAAAAAGAATCATTCGGAACTTTAGGAATAATTTATGCTATATTAGCAATTGGTATCTTAGGATTTGTTGTATGAGCTCACCATATATTCACTATTGGTATAGATGTTGACACCCGAGCTTATTTCACTTCCGCAACCATAATTATTGCTGTACCAACTGGAATTAAAATTTTTAGATGATTAGGAACCCTTCATGGAACTCAGATCTCCTACAGACCCCCTCTAATATGAGCTATTGGTTTTATTTTTCTATTCACAGTAGGAGGACTAACGGGAGTCGTCCTTGCTAATTCCTCTATTGATATTACTCTCCACGACACTTACTATGTGGTAGCCCACTTTCATTATGTACTCTCTATAGGAGCTGTATTTGGTATTTTTGCAGGACTAGCACATTGATACTCACTCTTCACAGGATTAACTATAAATCCCAAATGATTGAAAATTCAATTTTTAACTATATTTGTAGGTGTAAACTTTACATTCTTTCCTCAACACTTCTTAGGATTAAATGGAATACCCCGGCGATATTCAGATTACCCAGATGCTTATACAACATGAAATATCGTTTCCTCCATAGGATCAATAATCTCTATAATATCAGTCTTAGGATTTATATTTATCGTATGAGAATCATTAATCTCCAACCGCCCCATTATATTCTCCTCTTTCCTGCCCTCTTCTATTGAATGAGAACACAATACCCCCCCAGCAGACCATAGTTATATAGAAATTCCAATAATTACTAACTTCTAAAATGACAGAAAAATGTATAAGACTTAAGCTCTTATTATGAAGATAATTATTCTTCTTTTAGAACACTTCTACTAATGCCAACATGATCTCACTTAGGTCTCCAAGATAGAGCATCCCCTTTGATAGAACAATTAACCTTCTTCTATGACCATGTAATATTAATTCTTATTTTAATTATTTCATTTGTAGGTTATATTATAATCTCTTTACTATTTAATTCTTTAATTAATCGATTCTTATTAGAAAATCAAACTATTGAAGTAATTTGAACAATTGTTCCAGCAATTATCTTAATTTTTATTGCTCTCCCCTCCTTACGCCTTTTATATCTCTTAGATGAAGTGAACAATCCAAGAATTACATTAAAAACAATTGGACATCAGTGGTACTGATCTTATGAATACTCAGATTTTATAAATTTAGAATTTGACTCCTATATAATCCCAACTTTAGATCTCCCAGAATCAGGATTTCGACTCTTAGATGTAGATAACCGAACAATTTTACCCATAAACACACAAATCCGAATTTTAATCAGGGCCTCTGATGTTATTCACTCATGAACAGTCCCCTCCTTAGGAATTAAAGCAGACGCAATCCCAGGACGACTAAATCAAAGAAGAATTATAATCAACCGTCCTGGCCTATTTTATGGTCAATGTTCAGAAATTTGTGGGGCTAATCACAGTTTCATATCAATTGTAATTGAAAGCGTATCAACTAGCCCATTTCTAAATTGAATCTCATCCTCTATTGAAATTTCATCCGATGACTGAAAGTAAGTATAGGTCTTTTAAACCTAAAATAGTAGTTTAACCCCTGCTTCAGGTGAAAGAAATTAGTTAAAATATTTATAACATTAGTTTGTCAAACTAAAATTATCTTATAGATATTTCTTAATGCCGCAAATAGCTCCTCTCATGTGATTATACCTTTTTTTCTTTTTCCTTACAAGACTACTTGTATTTATAATATTAAATTATTTTTTAAAACCTTACAAAAAAAATGAAACATTATTTATTCATGAAAAACTATCTGAAAAAACTTGAAAATGATAACTAATTTATTTTCTATTTTCGAACCTTCTTCAAGATCAAACTTCCCTTTAAATTGAATTTCTACACTCCTTGGAATCTTATTCCTACCTTCCTTGTACTGAGCCTCACCCTCACGATGATCTTTATTGTGAAGAAAGTTAATTACAACTCTTCATGTAGAATTTAAAGCACTACTAATATTTTCACACAAAGGATCTACTATAATTTTCATCAGATTATTTTCACTAATTGTATTTAATAATTTTTTAGGACTTCTACCTTATGTATTCACTAGGTCAAGACATCTTACTATAACATTATCCTTATCTTTACCTTTATGATTTGCACTTATAATTTATGGTTGACTTAATCATAGAAACCACATATTTGCTCACTTAGTTCCCCAAGGAACCCCTCCGGCCCTTATACCTTTCATAGTTTTAATTGAAACAATCAGGAATATTATTCGACCAGGAACCCTAGCTGTTCGATTAGCAGCAAATATAATTGCAGGTCACCTTCTCCTTACACTACTTAGAAGCACTGCACCTTCTCTAGGTCTTTCTATTCTTTCTATTTTAATTACCTCACAAATTTTACTTCTTATATTAGAATCTGCTGTTGCAATTATCCAATCCTATGTATTTGCAGTTTTAAGTACTCTTTATACAAGAGAAATTAACTAATGACATCGTCTCACGGATTTCACCCCTACCATTTAGTAGATATTAGACCATGACCTTTAACAGGTTCAATCAGAGCTATAATATTAACCACTGGTTTAGTTAAATGATTTCACATATTCAACCTAAATTTACTACTTCTAAGATTTTTAGCTACTATCTTAACCATAATTCAATGATGATGAGATGTAACACGTGAAAGAACTTATCAAGGCCTTCACACATCAGTAGTATCAACAGGTTTACGATGAGGTATAATTTTATTTATCATTTCAGAAGTTCTTTTTTTTTTCTCCTTCTTTTGATCCTTTTTCCATAGAAGACTTTCACCATCTATTGAAATTGGTATATATTGGCCCCCCTTAGGAGTAATGCCTTTCAACCCCTTCCAAATTCCTTTGCTCAATACCACAATCCTTTTATCCTCAGGAGCAACGGTAACTTGAGCCCACCAGGCAATCATAGAAGCTAATCATTCTCAATCAATCCAAAGACTTAGTTTAACTATTATCCCGGGAATTTATTTCACAGCCCTTCAAGCTTTTGAATACATCGAAGCTTCTTTTACTATTAGAGACTCTGTTTTTGGTTCAACCTTTTTTGTAGCCACTGGATTCCACGGTTTACATGTAATTATTGGGACAACCTTTTTAGCAGTGTGTTTCTACCGACTATATAACTGCCATTTTTCTTCTAACCATCATTTAGGGTTTGAAGCTGCCGCCTGATATTGACACTTTGTAGATGTAGTAATGATTATTCCTCTATGTATTTATTTATTGATGAGGAGGTTATTTTTTAATATATAAGTATATTTGACTTCCAATCAAAAAGACTAGAAACTCTAGAAAAAATAATGATTTATTTATTAATTATTTGCTTAATTACTTTTTTAATCTCCACCACTATTATAATTATCTCATCAACTCTATCAAAAAAAACAATCTTAGACCGGGAGGAAATATCCCCTTACGAATGTGGATTTGACCCCAAAGGGTCCTCACGTTTACCTTTTTCACTTCGTTTTTTTTTAATTGCTGTAATTTTCTTAATTTTCGATGTAGAAATTACACTTCTTCTCCCAATTGCTTCAATCTTTAATCTAACAAATGTATTCTCATGAATTTTAACAAGTATTATTTTCCTTTTTATTCTTTTATTAGGTCTATATTATGAATGGAATCAAGGAGCCCTTGATTGATCTAAATAAAACTATAGTCAAATTTATGACATATGAGTTGCATTCATAAAGTGTTTATTAAACTAGTTTTAAATTAGAAAGCGAAAATTTGCATTTAGTTTCGACCTAAAATTTGGTATACTTATTACCTCTAATTGATGGAAGCCAAACCAGAGGCTAATCACTGTTAATGATTTTATTGAATTTTTTATTCCTATCAAGTTAGGGATATTGGTAAAGATAAAGCTTCTAACTCTAATCTAAAGCGGTTAAACTCCGTTTATATTCCTGTTTTTATAGTGTAAAAAACATATTACACTTTCATTGTAAAGCTGAAAATTTTTTCTAAAAACTGTCTAAAATGTCTTAAACATATCTCAGATTCCACAAATCTATATTTTTTTTAAACTATTTAAACATTTATAAGTTTAAAAACTTCTCTTGCAACTTCAACGCAACATTCTATATAAATTATATAAATAAATATATACAAAAAAAATTACAATTACTGTAAACATAAAACTCTTTATAAACAATTTAACCCCGCTTATTTGTATAATACCTAAAAATCAAGAAACCTTAAAAACTATACTATACAGGCCCTGGGCACCTATAAACTCAGATCAGCCTTTATCAATAACCATATAATAATTAGCACCTAATCCTAAATTTATTTTATTTAAATTTAAAGTAGATAAATAAGGCATAAATCACATTGACCCTATAAATAAAATACAAAAATATATACCTAAAGAATTTAAAAGTCTATTAACATTTATTAAATTCAAAATATAACCTAAAACACCTCCTATAAAACTTACAAACAAAACTAAACTTTTTATAAACATTCTTAAACAAATTATCGAAGGTTCAGGAAAAATCAATCAAGAAAGAAGGGAACCTCTAACTACTGCCCTGATTCCTAGAATACCTATAGAGTCTACTATTAATTTAGAATTATCATTAACACAAATTATAACTCGCAACTTTACTATCCCACTTAGACTATAAAAAATTAAACGAAAAGTATAACAAACAGTCAAACCAGTAGACAATACATATAAAAAAAAAACTAATATATTTAATAATCTCATAAAAGCTATCTCTAAAATTAAATCCTTAGAATAAAACCCAGATAAAAAAGGAAATCCACATAAAGCTAAATTAGCAACCCTTATATAAGTAACACTTAAAGGTATAAATTTAACTAAACTTCCTATATAACGAATATCCTGACACTCGGAAACATTATGAATAATTGAACCAGCACATATAAACAACAAAGCTTTAAATAACGCATGAGTTATTAAATGAAAAAAAGATATATCAGGAAATCCTAATGAAAGAATTCTTAACATCACTCCCAATTGACTTAAAGTAGATAAAGCAATAATCTTCTTTAAATCGTATTCAAAATTTGCTCCTAAACCTGCCATAAATATTGTTAAACAAGAGATAATTAAAATAAAAGTTTGCATTTTAGAATTTTCTAAAGCAGGCCTAAACCGAATTATTAAATACACCCCTGCTGCCACAAGAGTTGAAGAATGAACTAAAGCAGATACAGGTGTAGGAGCAGCCATGGCTGCTGGAAGCCAAGCAGAAAATGGAATTTGAGCCCTTTTAGTTATAGCAGCAATTACTACTAATATTTTTAATAAAAAACTTGTTTCATCAATTATATAATAAGTATAAAATATAAAATTTCATCCCCCTAAAGTAAACATAAGTCCAATTCTTAAAAGAATTGCAACATCCCCAATTCGATTCGATAAGACAGTTAATATTCCCGCATCCGCTGATTTTTCATTTTGATAATAAATAACCAGCGCATAAGACACCAAACCTAACCCATCTCACCCCAAAAGAATTCTAATTAAATTAGGACTTAAAATTATTATACCCATAGAAACCACAAAAGCTAGAACAAGATACATAAAACGATTAAAATTAGGATCTCCATATATATACCCGCCCCTATAATATAAAACCATAGAAGAAATTAATAAAACAAAAGATAAAAATATTATAGACTTTCAATCAAAAATTATAGTAAAAACTACAGAAGAAGAATTTAACATTAAAATATCTCATTCAATTACCGTAACCATATCAAAACATAATTTTTGAAGTCTAATAACTATTAATCTTAAAGAACCTAAAAATAAAAAAATTATACAATTTAAATGTATAGAAATTTTTCAAACCATTACTTAGTGATCTTACTTCCTAAAACTTTTTTGCTTTTACTAAATATAAACAATTTTACAATAAACTAGGAACTCTTACTAGCCCTTTCAAAATAATAATATTAAGAGGAATTCAATGTAAAGATAATGAAAGGAATTCATTAACTTTCCCCGAACAAACAGAATATAAAGAATTTAAAAACTTTCCATGTTGACTTAACCTATATATATATAAAGTATAAGCAGCACTAAAAAAAGACACCAATATAATTAATAACATAGTCAACTTCCTTCACCTAATGATTCCTATAATTAATCTAATTTCGCCTAAAAGATTTAAAGAAGGAGGAGCTGCTATATTTCTTACCCTAAGAAGAAATCACCATAGCCCCATCCTAGGTATAAAATTTAAAAGACCTTTCCTTACCAAAAGTCTCCGACTTCCTACTCGCTCATAAACCATGTTAGCTAAACAAAATAAACCAGAAGAACATAACCCATGCCCCACTATTACTAATACCGCTCCACTTAATCCCCACCAGTTATATATTATTAAACCACATAAGACTAGTCCTATATGAGACACAGAAGAATAAGCAATTAAAGACTCTATATCTACCTGACGTAAACATATTAAACTAATAATAATTCTTCCCGATAACCTCAATCCAATCCATAGTCAAGTAAATCTTAAACTAATATGACGAAATAAAACTAAAACCCGAATTAACCCGTAACCTCCTAACTTTAATAAAACTCCCGCTAAAATTATTGATCCTGCTATAGGAGCTTCCACATGTGCTTTAGGTAGTCATAAATGAAATAAATAAACAGGTAATTTAACTATAAAAGCTAAAATAGTTCTAAAATACCAAATTCTATCAACAAAATAAACCTCATGGATAGCTTTTACCACCCCTAAAGTCAAACTACCATTAAAATTATAAAAACTTAATAAAGAAACTAATAAAGGCAAAGAAAGAAACAAAGTATAAAATAATATATAAATACCAGCCTGCAATCGCTCAGGTTGGTAGCCTCATCCTAAAATTAAAATCAGAGTAGGAATTAAAGACATTTCAAATCTAATGTAAAATAATAAATAATCTATAGAACAAAAAGTAATAATCAAAGATAACAATAACAAAATATTCACGAACAAAAAATTTAAAACAAAATGATCATTTGAATTAATCTTCTGTCTAGACAATAAGATTAAAGAAATAATTCACACCCTTAGAAAAATTAAAATATAACTCAAAAAATCTATTCCTAAACATAAACCCAAACAAAAATAACTATAATCATAAAAACAATTTAAACCTACTAAAAATCTAATAACGAATAAACTAACTTGAATAAACCCTCAATCTCTAATAAATTTTACCAATATTAATGTAGGAATAATAAATTTTAACATTCTAAAACACTAAACCTTGCAAAACAATCATTTCCATAACAACGAACAATATAAACTAACAAAGCTAATCCCAAAACACCCTCACATGCAACCCAATGTCAAAAAAAAAAAAGAACAAAATAAACTTCATTACCAACTCTAGAAATATAAAAATTTATAAACCAAAAAATTCCTAATATTATAAACTCCAACCTCAATAAAGAATTTAATAAATGTTTATGATAAGAGACAAACCCAAATAAACCACAAACAATTATAAAAAAAGAAAAAAAAATAGAAAAATCAATAAAAATTATCATTAGTTTTAATAGTTTACTCAAAACTTTGGTCTTGTAAACCAAAAATGAAATAATATTTCTTAAAACTCCAGAGAAATAAATAATATTTACTTCTTCAACTCCCAAAGCTGATATTTTATTCTAAACTACCCTCTGATATTTCATTGTTAATAATACCTATTATAATAACTTTTTCCATTATCTTTACACGAATACATCACCCTTTATCTATAGGACTAATCCTACTCTTACAAACAGTCCTTGTTTGTGCTTCATCTGGTATAACAAGTTCTTCTTTTTGATTTTCATATATTTTATTCTTAATTTTCCTAGGAGGAATAATAGTACTATTCATTTACATCGCTTCACTAGCTTCTAATAAAAAATTTAAATTTCCTCTTCTACCGACTTTTTTACTCTTCCTTTTTTTACTAGCTTCTATAATAATAACTTTCTTTTTTTTTGATTCAATAAACCTGCCAACTTCTAACTTCCTATCCCTCTCGTCATCATTATTAATATTTTACCAAAATAAAACAATATTAATTAACTGAATTTATTCCCCTAAATTAATCTTCTTTACCTTATTTATTGTCCTTTATTTATTACTAACTTTATTAGTGGTAGTAAAAATCTCATATTCTTCTCTTGGCCCCATACGACTATCTTCATAATGACAATACCTATTCGTAAATCTCACCCACTATTTAAAATTATTAATAAAAGCATTGTAGATATACCTTTACCAAGAAATATCTCATCCTTTTGAAATTTTGGTTCCCTCTTAAGCTTATGTTTAGTTATACAAATTATAACAGGCTTATTTTTGGCTATACACTATACAGCTAATATTGAATTAGCTTTCTTTAGTGTTGATCATATTTGCCGAGACGTAAACTATGGATGACTCCTGCGCACCCTGCACGCTAATGGTGCTTCCTTTTTCTTTATTTGTATTTATGCGCATATTGGACGAGGTATCTTCTATGGATCCTACTTACTTTTCCACACTTGAATAGTAGGAGTAATAATCCTATTTTTAGTTATAGCCACCGCTTTCTTAGGATATGTTTTACCATGAGGACAAATATCCTTTTGAGGAGCTACAGTAATTACAAACTTATTTTCAGCTATTCCCTTTCTTGGCACAGATCTAGTCCAGTGAGTGTGAGGCGGATTTTCAGTAGACAATGCTACATTAACTCGTTTTTTCACATTCCATTTTATACTCCCTTTTATCATCTCTGCTACTGTAATAATTCATATCCTTTTTCTTCATCAATCTGGAGCAAATAATCCCTTAGGAGTATCAAGAAACATTGACAAAGTACCTTTTCATCCTTACTTCACCTTTAAAGATATTGTAGGATTTATAATCATAACTACATTAATTTTAATTCTCACCCTTCTCGATCCTTATTTACTAGGAGACCCTGATAATTTTATCCCCGCTAATCCGCTAGTCACTCCTATCCATATTCAACCAGAATGATACTTCTTATTTGCTTACGCTATTTTACGTTCAATTCCAAATAAATTAGGAGGGGTAATTGCATTATTTGCGTCAGTAATAATTTTAATAATCCTACCTTTTACCCAAACACCCAAATTTCGAAGACTAATATTCTACCCCTTTAATCAAATTTTATTTTGATCTTTAATTTCAATTATTCTATTACTAACATGAATTGGAGCACGTCCAGTAGAAGATCCTTATATTTTAACAGGTCAAATTCTAACCATTATATATTTTTCATTTTTCATTATTAATCCCATAATACTAATACTATGAGATAAAATTTTAAAATAATTATTTAGTTTAAAAAAAACAGATGTTTTGAAAACATCAAACAAGAAAAATTTCTTAATAATTATTCAATATACTATTTTAGTTAAATTAAATTAAATAACAAAAACAAAATATCTTAACTCCCAAGAAAAAAACCAAATAATTAATAGCAACAGGTAAAAATCTTTTTCAAGCCAAATACATTAACTTATCATAACGCAATCGAGGCAAAGTGCCTCGAACTCAAATAAAACAAAAAGAAATAAATACTAACTTAAAATAAAACAACACTCTGCAAGGCCTACTCCCTAAAAAAATAATAACAAATAAAGCTCTTATAAACAAAATTCTTGCATATTCAGCTATAAAAATTAAAGCAAACCCCCCTCCTCTGTATTCAGTGTTAAACCCCGAAACTAACTCAGATTCTCCTTCAGAGAAATCAAAAGGAGTACGATTAGTTTCAGCTAAACAAGAAGTAAACCAAATCAAACTTAAAGGAAAAGAAATAAAAAAAAATCATATTTTATCTTGGTAATTACTGAACAACTCCAATCTAAACCCACCAATTAAAATAATAAAACTCAACAAAATCAACGCTAACCTAACTTCATAAGAAATAGTTTGGGCTACTGCCCGAAGCCTCCCTAGCAAAGAATATTTACAATTAGAAGCTCATCCTGCTCCCATAGTAGCATAAACCCCTAACCTTAAACAACATAAAAAAAAAAGAACTCTTATATTAAACCTAATAAGACCAATCTCATAAGGTAGTACAACTCAAACAAACAAAGCAATAAAAAGCCTAAATACAGGAGAAAAATAATAAGGTAAAAAATTAGAAACAAAAGAATTTGTAGATTCCTTAGTAAATAATTTTACAGCATCAGTAAAAGGTTGGAGAATCCCTATGTACCCTACTTTATTAGGCCCCTTGCGAATTTGAATATACCCAAGAACCTTTCGTTCTAACAATGTGACAAAAGCAACCCTAATAAGTACACAAATAATCAAAATCAAATAATTGGTAATTACAACTATTATTATCATAAAATATACAAATAAATATATTTTACTATCTATAGAATAATCTCTATTTAATCAGATCCTAAATCTAATACATATTTCTGCCAAGATAGTAAAAGTAATCTAATTATAAAAATATTTAAATTATCTAATCCTTTCGTACTAAAATAATTATATAAAATTCAAGAGATAGAAACCGACCTGGCTTACGCCGGTCTGAACTCAAATCATGTAAAAATTTAAAGGTCGAACAGACCTTCTCTTATAACGGCTACACCATAAAGAAATTTTAATTCAACATCGAGGTCGCAAACTTTTTTTTCGATAGGAACTCTTAAAAAAAATAACGCTGTTATCCCTAAAGTAACTTAATCTCTTAATCTTTCAAAGGATCATTAACAATAATCAAAAATATTAGTATTAAACCAAAAGCAGTTACACCATTTATACTTTTATCACCCCAATATAATATATTATCTACTCTAAATTATTAAACAATTTATCAACAAAAAAAAATACTTATATAAAGATTTATAGGGTCTTATCGTCCCCTTGATACATCTAAGCCTTCTCACTTAAAAGTTAAATTCAAACTTTAAAAAAGAGACAGTTATTTATTTGTTCAACCATTCATTCAAGCCTCCATTTAAAAGACTAATGATTATGCTACCTTTGCACGGTTAAAATACCGCGGCCCTTTAAATTCTTCAGTGGGCAGGTTAGACCATTTATAACATCAAACAGACATGTTTTTGATAAACAGGCAATAAATAAATTTGCCGAATTCCTTTTTCTTACAAAAATATAAATAAAATATACTAAATATTTTATACTTTAATTATAAAAAATAAACTATACTTATACAATTATTTTTACTTAACAAAATTAATTTAAATTATTACTTTAATAATCTACTAAAATTAAATAAATATTAAAACCAATATTATTAGTTTTAAAACTTTAAAAACATAGCTACCACTAAGCTTAGCTTAAATACTTAAAAAAAATTAATTTATAGTTTATTCCAATAGAATAAGAAGCTCTACCCTCCTACTCTTCCCATACATATAATCCCCTTATTAATATGTATAAAAAATTAAATTTATTCTTAAAGAACCAGATATAAAAACCCGACTAGCTTTTCACCTTTAAAATTATATTAATAATACTCTTGACACAGTAACTACCTTATAAAATTAACTATTTTTTTTTCGGGACTCACACAATTCATAATCAATTTTAATTATCCCTAATACCCAAGGTACATAAATTAACTTCTACTTTAAACTATAATAAATTTCAAACTTAATTAAACTTTCTCTCACAATACTAATAAACTGTTGTTAAAATAAAATTTCTTTAAAAAATACTCAAATTTTATTTAAAAAATTATTTTTCATTATTAACTCCAACTCCCATATTTTTAACAAGTAATATATTCAAAATATAATCGATTTGCACGATAAATTTACTCAATGTAAGTGAGACGCTTTACTATTAAACCATATTTTGTATACACTAGATACATTTTCCAATACACCTACTATGTTACGACTTATATCATTTAAAAACGAAAGTGACGGGCGATATGTACATAATCTAGAGCTAATATCATATAAAATTATTAACTTTATATTACAATTAAATCCTCCTTCATTATTCTTATTTAAAAATAAATCCATTATAAATAAATTTTATTGTAACCCATTTTTACTTATGTATAAGCTGCACCTTGATCTAATATATTAAACTAATTTAATCTTAAACAATTTATTCTATAAAAATCATCTAATAATGACGGTATACAAACTAAAAACAAACATAAGTAAGATACTTCGTGGTTTATCGTTTAAAAAACAGGTTCCTCTAACAAGACTAAACAACCGCCAAATTCTCTCAATTTTAAGAAAATAACTAATACTAATTAACCTTTATAATTTTTATCTATGTATAATAGGGTATCTAATCCTAGTTTATTCCATAGACTTCTTAGCTTCTAAACCTTTTACAACATATTTTTACTTACATTAAACCGATTTAACCCTTTAACACAAAAAACAAATATAAAATATAATTTTTACTAAAAATTAATATAATTTTACTAGATCTCCAAGTCTTACCGCGACTGCTGGCACAAATTTTTATCAGATCTAAAATAGAATGCTAATTCTAACTCTAATTAATAATTAATACCACCTACTGCGAACATATTCAAACACAAATTAATATTAAACTAAAATATATAATCAAACTAAAGCTTACATGTATATATCTACTATAAAATAAAATCCAAAGCAAGAATCAAACTTTTTTTAACTTATAAACTCCCATAAAAAATAAAAATATAAATTTAAAATAAAAAATTAAGGATTAACATATTGTTATTTTACTAATATACTCTCATACACACTTACTCCTTCCTACACACAATATATACATATAAGGTATATATAGAGCTCCCTCTTTTATAAATTGCTCTATATAAGGTATATATAGAGCTCCCTCTTTTATAAATTGCTCTATATAAGGTATATATAGAGCTCCCTCTTTTATAAATTGCTCTATATAAGGTATATATAGAGCTCCCTCTTTTATAAATTGCTCTATATAAGGTATATATAGAGCTCCCTCTTTTATAAATTGCTCTATATAAGGTATATATAGAGCTCCCTCTTTTATAAATTGCTCTATATAAGGTATATATAGAGCTCCCTCTTTTATAAATTGCTCTATATAAGGTATATATAGAGCTCCCTCTTTTATAAATTGCTTTATATAAGGTATATATAGAGCTCCCTCTTTTATAAATTGCTCTATATAAGGTATATATAGAGCTCCCTCTTTTATAAATGTTCATGTATAATATATACAGAGCTCAATTGTACAATAAAATCTATAAAAGTATAGAGATATCCTCCATAAATTATCTATGAGAAAATTATCTTTTCATAAAATATTATAAAATAGAGAGCTAAAGAATTATACTTGTTAATAAATCTAAGATAAACATTAGTCCATTCTGTGGTTCTAAGTTTCAAAGGAACCACTCCGAATGGACTGGTGTTTATCTTAGTATAATAGAGGTAAATATTATAAATTTATATTTGTATATATAAATTATTTATTTAATAATAATTGTGTTATAATTTATATAATATAATTGTATATATATATATATATATATATTCGCATTTCACAGCATTAATTTATTATACACTACCATTAGATCTCAATTAATATATAATTAATATAGTGCCTGACAAAAGGATAACTTTGATAGAGTTAATTATGTGATAATTCACCTATATTATACGTAATGGATTTACACCTATTCCCTAAAAGATCAAAACTTTTTATGCCTCTACACCAACGAATAAAAGATAAGCTAATTAAGCTAATGGGTTCATACCCCATCAATGAAAGTAAGATCTCTCTCTTTTAAATGTTTTTATTCCATCTAATATTTTTTTTATCTTCTTTACTGATTGGCTCTATTATTTCTATCTCCTCTACATCTTGATTCACAGCTTGAATCGGATTAGAACTAAATTTAATATCATTTATTCCCTTAATTTCAATTAAACCCCAAAAACAACTTTCTGAAGCGGCTATTAAATATTTCCTAATTCAAGCTCTTGGTTCAGCAATCATCATCATATCTAGATGTCTCTTTTTAAATTTTCAAATCACAGCTCTATTTTTTACTCTCTTAGCCCTAATTCTAAAATTAGGAGCAGCCCCTTTCCACTTATGATTTCCCCAAATCATAGAAGGTATCATATGGCCCCAAGCTATCATCTTAATAACTATTCAAAAACTCGCTCCAATATTTCTACTTTCTTATTTACTTGAAACCTCTTCAACCTTCTTGTTTATTCTTTTCTCAAGTATAATATCAGCAATTCTTGGTTCCTTAGGAGGAATTAATCAAGTTTTGTTACGAAAAATTATAGCTTATTCATCAATTAATCACATAGCTTGAATATTGTCAGCCATAACAATTAGAGAAAAAGCCTGAATCACATATTTTATCTTTTACTCAATAATTTCTATATCAGTAGTCTTGATTTTTCATTTTAATAAAATAAATCACTTATCTCAAATTATTAATTATATTCCATCATCCAATTTTATTTTTTTTTCTATTCCCTTAAGATTATTTTCTCTTGGAGGTTTACCTCCTTTTTCAGGATTTATCCCTAAATGAATTTTAATTCAAACCTTTAGATCCAATAATATATATATTCCTTTATTTATTCTTCTAATTTCAACTTTAATTACTCTTTATTTTTATACACGAATCTTTATTACAATAATTATTTTAACTCCTAATATAAAATGATTAATAAAAAAAAATACAATTGAAAACTTTAATATATCACTCACTTTATATTTCAATATATTCATATTAATCATCCCCTCAATATATATAATTTTTTAAAGATTTTAAGTTATTCAAACTAATGACCTTCAAAGTCATTTAAAAAAGTTCATACCCTTTTAAATCTTAAGCTTCAGTGTACCATACACATCTTTAAATTTGCAATTTAATATCTTTTTTTCTACTATAAAGCCCGTCAAAAACTTAATAAAGAAGTAAAAACTTGTTAATAGATTTACAGTCCATCGCCTTTGTACTCAGCCACTTTATC